TTACAGTGTAACACTGTATATAGAAGTTTAAATTCATTAAAAATCGCATTTTCCTAGTATAAATCTAATGTCGTAAGTATATAGGTCTCTTTAGCTTTGGGGTTGGTTAAAGAAGTTTCTTGTACTGATAAGACGGACATTTGGGGGTGGGGGGGTTATCCAAAATAAAATGAGATAATATTCAAAATATATATTCTTCGAAAAACTAGCTCCGGGGGGAAACAGGAAATAGAATATATCCCTTGCTTTAGAGGAAAATAAAAGTTATGTCCGTACAGCATAAACGTATTATCCGCGATTTTGTATTTGTCACCCATACATTTGCAGTTCATGTTCAGATTTAAGTTTATAACGCCGGCTCAAGACTTTATGGGGGATTGACTTCACAGAGAAAAAAAAAGGCAAAGATGTGATTTAGATCAGTTATGCTTGTCATGGGCCATCTAGTAATTAAATGATACTTAGATGCTAGGCCTCTTAAAGATAAATGATAGAACGCCTAGGGTAATGCCCATAGATTCGTAACCAGCTGCCAGTATAATTAATAAAAAGTCACTCTACAATTGAGGTCCTTGAAACTTCGAAACGAGTATCGTGGTGGGCGGGTTGCTGGTTTCTCGCCTGAGGGTTAGGTTAAAAATCCTAATAATACCAAAACAAAGGCGTTTGGCAAGTAGATGAATGTACTATTATACATAGTATGTCTCCGCGTTACAAAAATAACGGTAAAACAAGTCAAGGGGTAGTTTAGGCCCAGAATTTTGGCTTTGGGTGCCAGTGGCGAAAGTTAAAATCTTTCTCCCTTGAAGGAGCGTTTGTTTGCTTTCCGGTTAAACGGAAAAAATTGAGTGAGTGAGTTGTTTAGCGGTGGTAATCCGTGTGGCCTGGCCCAGAAACTCGTGTGGCATTACCCAGAAATCCGTGTGGCATTACCCAGACAGCCGTGTGGCATTACCCAGATGGGTCTTTGGAAGGGGGTTTGCGGATATTTTATTTAGACGAGCCGGAGAGGTGGGGGTAAGTCCGCTGTTCAGCGGTTGTTTAATTTAGGCGGAGCCCGGAAAGGTAAGGGTAAGTCCGTTGTTCAGCGGTTGTTTAATTTAGGCGGAGCCCGGAAAGGTAAGGGTAAGTCCGTTGTTCAGCGGTTGTTTAATTTAGGCGGAGCCCGGAATTATATAGGCTACTTATGCCTTAGCGGTAAGTGCTCGCCCAGAGAGGGGGTTAATCCTCGGCTTCGGCTTACAAGACCGATGTTTTGTTTAAACTATCTTGGCATCATTTTATTAACTTGTTCTCTCATAGGCCAATAAGGGGGATGAGAATAATAAACAGTGAGAAGTAAAGGACTGAGGCGGCTTGGCCGACTTCGATAAATGGGGGTTCGACTGGTTTGCCTCCGATTCAGGTTAAGATCAGGGTATTTGCTACTAGGGCTCAAAATAAGATTCGTGACGTAGGGCGGAATGTTAGACTTCGTTGTTTTGATGTATGGAGCAGGGGGATAGCCATTAAGATTAAGATGGAGGTAAGAAGGGCGATGACTCCCCCTAGTTTATTGGGGATAGACCGTAGGATGGCGTAGGCAAATAGGAAGTATCATTCCGGTTGGATGTGGGGCGGGGTAACTAGGGAGTTTGCCGGGGTGAAGTTTTCGGGGTCTCCGAGGAGGTTCGGTGTAAGAAGGGAGATTAATATTAAGATAAGTAGTATGAGCATAAACCCTAATACGTCCTTATAGGAGAAGTACGGGTGAAAGGTGATTTTGTCCTGGTTAGAAGAAATGCCTGTTGGGTTGTTTGACCCTGTTTGGTGTAAGAAGAGCAGGTGAACAATGCTAGTCCCTGCAATTAAGAATGGGAACAGGAAGTGAAATGCAAAGAATCGGGTGAGTGTTGCCTTATCTACTGAAAAGCCCCCCCAGATTCATTGGACAAGAGAGTCCCCTAAATACGGGACAGCTGAGAGAAGGTTGGTAATAACTGTGGCGCCTCAAAATGATATTTGTCCTCATGGCAGGACATACCCGACGAAAGCAGTGGCTATAACCAGAAATAGTAAGACTACGCCAATGTTTCAAGTCTCTTTAAATATGTATGAACCGTAGTACAGGCCGCGTCCGATGTGTAAGTAGATGCAGATAAAAAATAGTGAGGCTCCATTAGCGTGGATGTTTCGTACTAGCCAGCCGTAGTTAACATCTCGGCAAATGTGAGCAACAGATGAAAATGCTGATTGTGTGTCTGCTGTATAGTGTATTGCTAGGAATAGCCCTGTGAGGATCTGTATAACCAGGCATACACCTAGGAGAGAGCCGAAATTTCATCAGTATGAGATATTAGATGGTGTTGGAAGGTCAATAAATGAGCCGTTAATAATTTTTAGTAGAGGGTGAGTTTTTCGTATGATGTGGGCCATTGTTTTTATAGTTGAATACAACATTGATTTTTCAGGTCAGGGGTCTTGGTTAAAGTCCAGGTAAGAATAATGATTTATTTAGGGGTTTTATCAATAATTGGTGTTTTAATTGGTTTGATTGCTGTGGCTTCTAACCCATCTCCTTATTTTGCGGCTTTTGGGTTGATTCTTGCCTCTATTAGCGGGTGTTGTTTACTGGCGGGTATTGGGGTGTCTTTTTTGTCTTTGGTCTTATTGTTAATCTATCTGGGGGGGATAATGGTTGTTTTTGCGTATTCTGCTTCCCTTGCGGCCGAGCCTTATCCCGAGGCGTGAGGTAGTTGGTCTGTGGTATTGTATGTGTGCATATATGTGGCTTCCCTATTTTTAGGTGGTTTGTGGTTTGGTTGTAATTATTCTGTGGAGTACTTGTTCAGCGGGCCTTGTGTTGACCTTGAGGCAGTTGGGCTCGATTGAGGGGGAGTGGGGGGAATATACGCTTTTGGGGGGCCTTTGCTGGTTATTGTAGGATGGGCGCTTCTTTTGACCCTATTTGTAGTATTAGAGGTGACTCGGGGGGTGTCGCGTGGGGCCCTACGGGCTGTAAGATACTATTAGAATTAATAGGATATTAGCTAGAAAGATTATTATATATGTCTTAATCGAGCCTGATTGAAGATTTGTAGTGGCTTTGACAGGCGGCAGCATTTGGGTTGACACTCCCTTTGGCCCGGTTTTTTCGTATCATAGCGTATCTGTAATATGCGTTGAAATATTTTGTCCGAAGTTCAGTTTTGCTTTTGGGGAAAGTCGGTGAAAAATGGTAGGAAAAAAGGCTAGTATATTCGTAAAGGCGTGAATGTCTGTCTTATGGTTAGATGAAAAGTTTGAGATATCAATCGCTATAAGAAGGCCAAGGATCGTAACAAGGAGGGCCATCAGTTTTAATGTTGTTGGTATAGTAAGGACTTGTGTTTTTATTGGAAGAGTGCAGTTAATAATTAATATGCCGGCAATAATGCTTCCTCAGGCTAGTCGGGTAATAGGATTAATGATTAGGTGGTTGTTTTCATTAATGGGGATTATTGAGGAAGATCGGGGGGTGTTTATTGAAGAGAAAAAAATGATTCGAAAGCTGTAAATGGCGGTAAAAGAAGTTGCAATAAGTGTTAGAATTAAGGCGAGTGAGTTCAGACTTGAGGTGTTTATTGATTCAATAATAGCATCTTTAGAAAAGAAGCCTGAAAGGTAAGGGGTTCCTGTGAGGGCTAAGCTTCCAATAGTCAGACAAGTGGTGGTAATTGGAAGCATTTTTTGTAATCCTCCTATTTTTCGGATGTCCTGCTCATCACTTAGGCTGTGGATAATCGACCCGGAGCATAAGAATAGCATTGCCTTAAAAAAGGCGTGTGTACAGATATGGAAGAAGGCTAGCTGGGGCTGGTTTAGGCCAATTGTTACCATTATCAGGCCTAGTTGGCTTGATGTAGAAAATGCTACGATTTTTTTAATATCATTTTGTGTGAGGGCGCATGTGGCCGTGAATACTGTTGTTAGGGCCCCAAGGCATAGACAGATTGACAGTGCGGTTTTGCTTTGTTCAATTATTGGGTGAAATCGGATTAGTAAAAAAATACCGGCTACTACTATGGTGCTCGAGTGCAGCAGGGCAGAAACTGGGGTAGGGCCCTCTATGGCAGCGGGGAGCCACGGGTGGAGTCCAAATTGAGCGGATTTTCCTATTGCTGCCAGGATTAGGCCTAGGAGAGGGAGAATCGAGTCTTTGTGGAAGAGGATAAATATTTGTTGGAGTTCCCATGAATTTAGGTTTATAGATAGTCAAGCTATTGCAAGGATTAGTCCAATGTCGCCCACTCGGTTATATATTACTGCCTGTATAGCAGCGGTATTAGCATCTGCTCGGGAATGTCATCAGCCAATTAGTAAGAAGGACATGATTCCTACTCCTTCTCACCCAATAAAGAGCTGGAACATGTTATTGGCTGAGACAAGGATTATTATTGCTAATAAGAATATTAGTAGGTATTTAAAGAAGCGGTTGATTTCTTTATCCGAGTGCATATACCAGATTGCAAACTCCAAGATTGACCATGTAACAAATAAGGCAATTGGAGAAAATAACACTGAGTATTGGTCAATTTTTATGCTAGATGAGATGTTAAAGTTATAGATCATTATTCATGAGAAGCTGACCGTTGTTGACTCTAACCCTGAATTTATGAAAATTAGTATAGGTAAAAGGCTTAGGAAAAAAGAACATTTTACTGAGGTTTTTACTAAAGTTGGCCATGTTTTAGGTGTTTTTATAAAACATGTTATTATTAAAGGTAAAGCCAGGAGGGCGAGTGAAAAAATGAATGAGGAGTTGAATATTAGTGCTTGGTTCATAGCTTTTACTTGGAGTTGCACCAGGAGTATTTGGCTCCTAAAACCAATGGATTACTATTATCCTTTAAAAGCTAAGAAGACTAAAGACTTTAACTCTAGGTTCAGATAATTAGCAGTCTCTGTGTTTCACAACTCTTCTTGGTGCGTAGAGAGGGTTTAACTCTCATTTTTAGAATCACAATCTAATATTTTTTTAAAATTATACGCACATGAAAAGGCCCCTGAAATAATAGCGGGCTTAAGAATTAGTAGTAATATAGGGGTTAAGTGTATTACAAGCAAGAAGTGTTCACGAGTGTGAGACGGGTTAATTTGGGCAAGATGCATGGGGATTGGGCCTCGTTGTGTTATTAGGAACATGTATAGGGTATAAGAGGCAGTGATTAAGGCCCCAAAGCCAGTGATTAGGATTGTTCAAGGGGACCAGTTAAACAGGGAGACCATGATTGTTAGCTCTCCTCACAGATTTATCGTTGGGGGAAGTGCTATATTTGATAAATTTGCAATGAGTCATCAGGCTGTTATTAGTGGCAGGACTGCCTGGGCCCCCCGAACTAATAATAGAGTTCGACTGTGTGTTCGTTCATAATTTAGGTTTGCCAGGCAAAATAGGGCTGATGAGATAAGCCCGTGTGAAATTATTAAAATAATAGCTCCTGTTAGGCTTAACGGTGTTTGGATTATAATAGCGGCGATGACTAGGCCTATATGGCTTACAGACGAATATGCAATTAGCGATTTAAGGTCTGTTTGTCGCATGCAAATTAGGCTCGTTATCACAACCCCCCATAAGGCTAGAATTATAAACGGATACGCTATTTCTTTTGTTAAGGGGGTAAGAATTATAGTAATTCGAATAATGCCATATCCTCCAAGCTTGAGCAATACTGCTGCTAGGATTATTGACCCGGCGACAGGCGCTTCTACGTGGGCTTTAGGCAGCCACAGATGAGTGCCGTAGAGTGGCATTTTAACCATAAAAGCTAGGAGGCAGGCGAGCCATAAAATTTTATCAGTGTACGTTTGTGCTATTATTAGGTCTTTTATGTTTAGTAGAACAAGGGAAAGTGACCCTGAAGAGTTTTGAATAGTGAGGAGTGCAACTAATAGGGGTAAGGAGCCTGCTAGTGTATAAAATAGAAAATACGTGCCGGCATTTAGTCGTTCAGTTTGATTGCCTCAGCGTGTAATAATAATTAGTGTTGGGATTAGGGTGGCTTCGAAGGCGATGTAAAATAAGGTGAGTTCTGTCGAAGAGAAGGCAATGATCAGGGAGGCTTGCAGGAGGGTAAGCATAATTAGATAGGCTCGTTGTCGGGGCAACGGGCTGTTTTTCAAATGATTCTGGCTGGCTAGCGTTATCAGGGGGAGGAGTCAGCATGTTAATACTAATAATGGAGATGAAACTTGGTCTACTAGCATATATGTGCCTGTATAAGCGGAGAATTCGAATGGGAGGTTAAGTCATACGAGGCTTGTCATTGCAATAATAGAGCTGTTCGCTAAGAAGTGGGTTCATAGTCACTTAGGGCTAGCTAGTCATGTCAGTGGAAGGAGTATAGTGGTTGAAATAAAGATTTTTAGCATTTCAGTAGGTTTAAGTTTTTTAAATGATCTGTTCCATGAGTTCGAGTTGTAGCTACTATAAGGGCAAGCCCAGTGCTTGCCTCGCATGCTGATATGGTTAATAGAAGTATAGGCACTAAGAAGTGGAATCCGGTATTTATTTGTGTTGCCCACACAGAGATTGCAACAAATATTGCAAGTATTATCCCTTCTAAGCAGAGAAGAGCGGATAAAAAGTGTATTCGGTGAAGCATTAATCCGGTAGTACCCAGTGTAAATGCCGACATAGCTGTAAATAATGCTGATGACATAAAGTATTTTTGGGATTTAACCAAAATTTACTGAGTCGAAATCAATATTCTTGTTTAGATTAAATACTTACTCAGCCCATTCTAGGCCGCCTTGTAGTCATTCATATACAAGTCCTAGCGTTAGGAGAAGCAGGATAATTGTTGATCAGAGCATCGTACTGTTTGGGGATATTTGTGATGCTCAAGGGGTCGGTAGAAGAAGGGCAATTTCTAGATCAAAAAGTAGGAAAAGGATGGCAATTAAGAAGAATCGGATTGAAAAAGGTAGCCGAGCCGAGCCAAGAGGGTCAAAGCCGCATTCGTATGGCGATAGTTTTTCTGTGTCCGGGTTATTTTGTGGAAGCCAGAATCCAATGGTGAGGAGGATCACTGATAGTGTTGTGGTAAAAGCTAGCATGAGCATAATTAAGTTCATTGTCTTTTCTTAGGCTTTAACTAAGGTCTAATAATTGGAAGTCATTTATACTGGTTGTACTAAAAAGACACGATCCTCATCAGTAAATGGATACATATAAGAATAATCAGACTACGTCTACAAAGTGTCAATACCACGCCGCTGCTTCAAAGCCGAAGTGGTGGTTTGATGTAAAGTGAAACTTAATTTGTCGGAAAAGGCAGACAGAGAGGAATAAAGACCCAATAATTACATGTAAGCCGTGAAATCCTGTTGCAACAAAAAAGGTTGAGCCGTAGACACCGTCTGCAATTGTAAAGGGGGCTTCATAATACTCCATGGCTTGGAGAGCGGTAAAGTATAGCCCTAGAATAATTGTTAAAAATAAAGACTGAATAGCCTCTTTTCGGTCTCCTTGTATGATGCTGTGGTGGGTTCATGTTACTGTTACGCCAGAGGCCAGAAGTACAGCGGTGTTTAGCAGAGGGACTTCAAATGGGTCTAGGGGTGTGATTCCAGTAGGGGGTCAGCATTCCCCTAGCTCTGGAGTTGGGGCGAGGCTAGAGTTGTAAAAGGCTCAGAAAAACCCCAAGAAAAAGAAGACTTCTGATGTAATAAACAGGATTATTCCGTATCGAAGGCCTTTTTGTACTGGTGGAGTATGGTGCCCTTGAAATGTGCCTTCTCGAATGATGTCTCGTCATCATTGGAGTATGGTTAGTAGTATAATTACTAGTCCTAATGTTATTAGGGCTATTGATCCAAAGTGAAACCATATTGCTAAGCCAGAGGTTAGGAGAAGGGCTGCAATGGCTCCTGTAAGGGGTCAAGGGCTTGGGTCTACTATATGATAGGCGTGTGCTTGGTGTGCCATTAGACGTTTTCTTGTAAATAGAGGCTTAGCAGGAGAACAAAGACATAAGCCTGGATTATGGCTACTGCGATTTCTAGGAGTGTTAGCAAGAATAAAACAATTATTGTTAATATAGAGACTGTTGGTATTAGGGGTATTAGAACTAAGACGGCTGTAGAAATTAGTTGAATAAGCAAGTGGCCCGCTGTTAGGTTGGCTGTTAGTCGTACGCCCAGGGCCAAGGGGCGGATAAAAAGGCTAATTGTTTCGATGATAATTAACACCGGAATTAGGGGGGTTGGGGTGCCCTCTGGGAGCATATGTCCTAGGGCATGGGTTGTTTGGTTTCGAAGCCCAGTTAATACTGTGGCGAGTCATAGTGGGACTGCGAGTCCTAGGTTTAAAGAGAGTTGGGTTGTAGGGGTAAACGTATATGGCAGGAGGCCTAGGAGGTTAAGGGTAATCAAAAACATTATAAGAGAAGCCAGGAGGAGGGACCAGGTGTGGCCTTTGGTATTAATAGGGAATATAAGTTGTTTTGTAAATGTGCTAAAAAATCAGGCCTGCGTTGTTGATAGTCGGTTATTTAGTCAGTGGTCTGAGGTCTTTGGAAATAATAATCAGGGGAGCAGCAGGGCCAGTCCTATTAGTGGAACTCCAAATATTGTAGGGCTTATAAATTGGTCAAAAAAGCTTAAGTTCATGGTCAGTCTCATGGTTGTGTTTTTTCTTTTTTAGTATTTTGTGGTGTTGGCTCGTTTTGGTATTTAAAGTTATTAATTTTGGCTATAATGATAATTAAATAAATAATTCATGATGTTAGGAAAATAGAAAATCATGGGCCAGGATTAAGTTGTGGCATGTCATTAAGGGTGGTTGGTGGTCACCGGTCTTTAGCTTAAAAGGCTATTGCTTCTCCGTGAAAGCTTCTTAATGATGCTTCTAGTATTGATGAAGATCATTTTTGGAAATAGTTTAGCGGTGTTGCCTCTACTACGATTGGTATAAAGCTATGGTTGGCCCCGCAGATTTCTGAGCATTGCCCATAAAATACCCCCGGACGGGATGCAATAAAGGTTGTTTGGTTAAGTCGTCCTGGAATGGCGTCTGTTTTTACCCCCATGGATGGAACTGCCCAGGAGTGAAGGACATCCTCTGCGGAGATAAGCATTCGAACTGGGGACTCTATTGGGACTACTATTCGGTTATCAACTTCTAGGAGACGGAACTGTCCTGGGGTTAGGTCTTGGGTTGGTAGCATATAGGAGTCAAACATTAAATCTTCATAATTAGTAAACTCGTAGCTTCAGTATCATTGGTGTCCGATTGCTTTGACCGTTAAGTGGGGGTCACTAATTTCATCTATTAGGTATAAAATTCGCAAGGAAGGGAGGGCAATAACAATCAAGATAATTGCAGGCATGATTGTTCATACTATCTCAATTTCTTGGGCGTCTATGGCGTTAGTGTTTGTAAGTTTCGTGGTTATTATTGTTGTAATAATATAAAGTACCAGTGTGCTAATTAAAAAGACGGCTATTAGTGCGTGGTCGTGAAAGTGTAGTAGTTCTTCTATAATCGGTGATGCTGCGTCTTGAAAGCCTAGTTGTGACGGATGTGCCATACAAGATGTACAAGGTTTTAACTAGCAATAAGGCCTTGACAAGGCCTTGTAATATTTTTACTAACATCTTGAAGAAAGTGGTAGATTGGTTATACGGCTGACTTGAAATTAGCCAAAGGGGGTTCGACTCCTTCCTTTCTTGCTAGCCGGCTCGGGCTTGAACAAATGATGGCTCTTCGAATGTGTGGTATGGTGGAGGGCATCCGTGCAATCATTCGATGTTTGTAGATGTAAGCTCTGTTGTTATTACTTCTCGTTTTGAGGCGAAGGCTTCTCAGATAATAAATATTATTATAATCACGGCAACAAGGGAGATCAGAGACCCAATAGATGAAATTGTATTTCAAAGGGTGTATGCGTCTGGGTAATCGGAGTATCGTCGTGGCATACCAGCCAAGCCGAGAAAGTGTTGTGGGAAAAATGTAAGGTTTACCCCTAGAAATATCACACCAAAGTGAATTTTTGACCAGACAGGGTGAAGAGTATATCCGGAGAAAAGTGGGAACCAGTGGACGAATCCCCCCATAATGGCAAATACGGCTCCCATAGACAGTACGTAGTGAAAGTGTGCTACAACATAGTAAGTATCATGTAGGACAATGTCTAGGGACGAGTTTGCCAGCACAATGCCAGTAAGTCCTCCAACAGTAAATAGGAAAATAAACCCAAGGGCTCATAATATGGCGGCATCTCATTTAATTGAGCCTCCGTGCATGGTTGCTAATCAGCTAAAAACTTTTACTCCTGTTGGAATGGCGATGATTATTGTAGCGGATGTAAAGTATGCTCGTGTGTCTACATTTAGGTCTACTGTAAACATGTGATGGGCTCACACAATGAAGCCCAGAAGGCCGATTGACATCATCGCTCAAACCATGCCCATGTACCCGAAGGGTTCTTTTTTAGCGGAGTAATAAGTTACAATGTGCGAGATCATGCCAAAGCCTGGGAGAATAAGAATATAGACCTCGGGGTGGCCGAAAAACCAGAATAGGTGCTGATAGAGCACAGGGTCTCCTCCTCCAGCGGGGTCAAAGAACGTAGTGTTCAGGTTTCGGTCTGTGAGAAGCATAGTAATACCTGCTGCTAGTACCGGCAAGGAGAGGAGTAAGAGAATAGCGGTGATTAGTACGGATCACACAAACAGGGGGGTCTGATATTGTGTCATTGATGGGGGTTTTATGTTAATTGATGTTGTAATAAAGTTAATTGCTCCTAAAATCGAGGATACTCCTGCCAGGTGAAGGGAGAAGATTGTCAGATCAACGGAGGCGCCTGCGTGGGCAAGGTTCCCTGCCAAGGGCGGGTAAACTGTCCACCCGGTACCTGCCCCTGCCTCAACCCCTGACGAGGCGAGTAGAAGTAAAAATGAAGGGGGTAGTAGTCAGAAGCTTATATTATTTATTCGCGGAAAGGCCATATCAGGGGCTCCGATTATCAATGGGACGAGTCAGTTTCCAAACCCTCCGATTATTACGGGCATTACCATGAAGAAAATTATTACAAAGGCATGGGCTGTAACAATGACGTTATAAATTTGGTCATCTCCTAGGAGTGCACCAGGCTGACTAAGTTCGGCTCGGATAAGCAGGCTAAGTGCTGTTCCTACCATGCCGGCTCAAGCACCAAAGATTAAGTAAAGGGTGCCAATGTCTTTGTGGTTAGTAGAAAATAGTCATCGAGTGATTATCACTGGTAAAATGGCCGAAGAAGGTGCAAGGTTGTAGCCCTTGTTATAAAGGTTAAAGTCCTTTTTTTATCAAGCCTCGTGATGTTCGGCATATAAGATTGCAAATTTTAAAGAGCAGAATAGTTTCTGCCGGGGCTTCTCCCGCTTTTTTCCCCTTTAACAAGCGGGAGAAGTAGATTAAAGCTCGATGCTTGAGCGTTTAGCTGTTAACTAAAAGGTCGTAGGGTAAAAGCCTGCTAGTCTAGAAGGTTTTAGCTTAATTAAAGTGTCTGGGTTGCATTCAGAAGATGTGGGGTAGAGTCCTGCAGGTCTTATCAAAGACTAGAAGATTTTAACTTCTGCTGAAGGCTTTGAAGGCCTTTGGTCTTGTTATCCTAAGTCTTTGGTTCCTTATTAGTAGCATGGGTGTGATTGGTACTAATATAGTGGATAATACAACCAAAATTGGGTTAATAAGTGATAGGTCATTTTTCTTTCGTCAGGTTAGATTAGCGTTTGAGATGTTAGGTGGGGAGGTTATTGAGATCATATACGAGAGTCGGAGGTAAAAAAAAAGACTTAGTAGGGCTGATAAGGCTATTACAGCAGAGAGGGCCCCTAAGTGATGTTTAGTCATCTCTTGTAAAATTAATCACTTTGGTAAAAACCCCGAGAGTGGGGGGAGGCCTCCGAGGGAGAGGAGGCCGGTTATTATTGAGGCTGCCAGTGTTGGTGTTTTTAGTCAGGAAATTGACAGCTTATTTATGTTTGTGGCGTTTAGGGTTATTAGTATCACAAACATAGAGGAAGTTATTATAAGGTAAATTATTAAATTCAACAGGGCCAGGCCCGGGGCAAATGAAATAACTAGTGTTATCCAGCCTAGATGTGCAATAGATGAGTATGCCATAATTTTCCGTATTTGAGTTTGATTAAGGGCCCCTCATCCTCCGATGACTGCGGATGCGAGGGCCATTAGGATTAGTAAGTTGGTGTTTAGTTGGTGGCTTGTTAAGATTAATAGGGCTATTGGGGCAAGTTTTTGTCATGTTGAGAGAATTAGGCATGTTATTATATCGAGCCCTTGTAGAACATCTGGCAGTCAGAGGTGGAATGGGGCAATTCCTAATTTAATTGCTAGGGCAATTGTTAAGATTGTTGTAGGGGTATAGCTATTTATGTCCATAATGGTTCATTCCCCTGTTATTCATGCATTTATAGTGGAAGAGAATAGAAGTAGGGCAGAAGCTGTGGCTTGTGTTAAGAAGTATTTTGTTGCAGATTCTGTGGCTCGCGGGTGGTGTATTTTAGTCATAAGCGGGATAATGGCTAGTGTATTAATCTCTAACCCCACTCAAGCTAGGAACCAGTGGGAGCTAGATAGTGTAATAATCGTTCCTATAGCTAGGCTTGATATTAATATTGACAGTGCATAGGGGCTCATTAGTAAAAGAAGGGTTTTCACCAACATATTTGGGGTATGGGCCCGAAAGCTTATTTAGCTTATTTTACTTAAAAAGTGGTGTAGTGGATGCACAAGGGGTTTTGATCTCCTAGGGGTAGGTTCGAGTCCTATTTTTTAGCAGGAGATGAGAGGGTTTGAACCTCTATGGGTTACTCTATCAAAGTAACTCCTATCTTTCGGGCACATATCCTAATATAAAGGCGGAATGCTTGTCATCATAATCGGGAGGGAAATGTGTAATAGTGTCATTGCAAGCGTGAATGGCAAAAAGTTTTTTCAAATTAGGTGTATTAGTTGATCATATCGAAATCGTGGGTAGGATGCTCGTACTCATAAAAATACAACTGAAAGCGCTGATGCCTTGACTATAAGGTTAACTGTCAGGATTTCTGGTTGAAGGTGGTTTACCGTCGGGCCTAAAAATAGGATGGCTGACAGGGTGTTTATTAGTAAGATGTTAGAATATTCTGCTAGAAAAAATAAGGCAAATGGGCCTCCGGCATATTCTACGTTAAACCCGGATACAAGTTCGGACTCTCCTTCTGTGAGGTCAAATGGAGCTCGATTTGTTTCTGCCAGGGTGGAAATAAACCATATTATTGCTATGGGTCACGCTGGGATAATAAACCAAACTGCTTCTTGTGTGGTATTAAAGGCTGTTAGTATGAAGCCCCCTGTTATTAGAATAAGGCATAATAGGATAAGTCCTAGGGTAACCTCATACGAGATAGCCTGTGCTACTGCTCGGAGTGCTCCAATTAAGGCGTATTTTGAGTTTGAGGATCAGCCTGAGCCTAAAATTGAATATACGGCCAGGCTTGATAGAGCTAGTAAAAAAAGGACTCCAAGGTTTAAGCTTGATAATATAAATGGCATAGGCAGAGGGAGTCAGATTATAAGTGCTAGGGTTAGTGCTATTGTAGGTATTACAAGAAATAGAGTTTGTGATGCTGTTGACGGTCGGACTGGTTCTTTAATAAACAGTTTTAACCCGTCTGCAATTGGTTGAAGAAGACCTACTGGGCCAACAACATTAGGGCCCTTTCGTAGTTGTATATATCCTAGTACTTTTCGTTCGACAAGGGTTAGGAATGCTACGGCCAATAGGACTGGTACGATGTATAGTAACGGGTTAAAGACTATAGAGAGAAGATACATAGTTAAGAAGAGGAGTTGAACCTCTGGTAGAAAGGGCTTAGACCTTTTGCAATTACCGGACTCTGCCATCTTAACTTGTCCTTACCTTGGAGTATATTTATGTTATGCTTTATTTGTCTTCAGTGGTGTAAGAGCTTTATCTTTAAGAGGCTCTATTTTCTCGGTCCTTTCGTACTAGAAAAAATTTTATTATAGATAGAAACTGACCTGGATTACTCCGGTCTGAACTCAGATCACGTAGGACTTTAATCGTTGAACAAACGAACCTTTAATAGCGGTTGCACCATTTGGATGTCCTGATCCAACATCGAGGTCGTAAACCCATTCGTCGATATGGACTCTTAGAAAGGATTGCGCTGTTATCCCTAGGGTAACTTGGTTCGTTGGTCACTTAGTGGGTCATTTATAACAAATGTTTTAGCCTTCGAAGTGTTGTTCTAAGTTGCTTATCGCGGAGGATCTTCTTTCTTCCGTGGTCGCCCCAACCGAAAACTCAAATTATGCCTACATATTTATATTTTTTGCCTATTGGCTGAGAGTATGTGTAGTTAATTTTACGTTTAAAGCTCCATAGGGTCTTCTCGTCTTATATGGTTATCTCCGCTTCTGCACGGAGAGATTAATTTTACTGATTGAATTAAAGAGACAGTTGAATTTTCGTTTTGCCTTTCATACAGGTCTTTATTTAAAAGACAAGTGATTACGCTACCTTTGCACGGTCATGATACCGCGGCCGTTAAAATTTATCACTGGGCAGGCGGGACCTCTTATACTATGTGTGGCAAGAGGCGATGTTTTTGGTAAACAGGCGAAATTCTTGGTTGCCGAGTTCCTTTTTAATCTTTTAATCTTCTTGAATGCTCCTGTGTCGGGTTAACGGTTGTTTTAATATGTTTTTCTTGTTGTGTCAAATATTTGTGACCGTTAATTATCAGTGATTTTTTCGTTCTGATTTACGCTTGCATGAAGAGAATATTTTCTTGTTACTCATTCTAGTATAAACTCATCTACTTAGTAGATAGGCTTGATATCTCTTGTGAATTTAGATTTTTTATTCGGATAATAAGGGTTAATATAAAACTGAGCTTTGACGCTTTCTGATGGTGGCTGCTTTTGGGCCTACACGGTTAAGTTCTTTAATTAATATAATCTTTATTCATAATGTAGGTTGTGTCCTTTGTTAATAGAGCTGTACCTCTATTAACTAACTTTAAAGTGCTATTTTTATTGTTATAAAAATTTGGAGCGCTTTAAGCTGAACTAACATTCATTTCTCAAGCAACCAGCTATCACTAGGCTCGTTAGGCTTTTCACCTCTACTTAAAAATCATCCCACTCTTTTGCCACAGAGACGGGTTAGCTCTAACTGCTGTTTTTAAGTAGCTCGTCTAGTTTCGGGGTGGCTGACTTTACTTCTTTTTGCTAGATTAGACTTACTAGACCATTATGCAAAAGGTAAAAGGGTTAGTCTTTTCTTTTTCCTGTTTTTGTTAGTTATTTCAGTTTTATTTCATCTTTCCTTTGCAGTACTTCCTCTGTTGCGCATAAAAAATTTCTATCGCCTATACTATTTAATTAAATGGTTTATTAGTTTTTCTAGTAGGTTATGATTGTCTTGGCTAGAATTACTACTCAATTTAACCCGAGTTTAACAGGTATTTTCTCGGTGTAAGCAAGATGCTTTAATTAAGCTATAAATTGATGTTCCAAGTTCACCTTCCGGTAAACTTACCATGTTACGACTTGCCTCTTCTTCTTTTTTCTCTTTATTTATTTAATATAAAATAGTACTTGAAGAGGGTGACGGGCGGTGTGTGCGCGCTCCATTGCCGGTTTAAAAAGAACGCTCTTTTTTCTTTTTACTGCTAAATCCTCCTTCGTAGTTTTGTTTCATAAACTTTTCCGTGTTTTCTAGATTAGAAAATGTAGCCCATTTCTTCCCGCCTTATTTGCTACACCTTGACCTGACGTTCTTATGTATATAATTTTGCCTACTTTTTACCCTTTGAAGGGTGGGCTGGACGGTGGTATATAGGCTGTATTGGCAACAAGCGGTGAGGTTTATCGTGGATTATCGATTATAGAACAGGCTCCTCTAGGGGGGTGTAGAGCACCGCCAAGTCCTTTGAGTTTTAAGCTGTTGCTCGTAGTACTCGGGCGGATGTGGGTCAAAGTTTATGGCTAGGCATAGTGGGGTATCTAATCCCAGTTTGTGCCCTAGCTGTCGTGGGTTCAGTGGTGTTTTTGTAGGGTTGCTTTCGGTGTTGTGCTTTTTTTAACTTTTGCGTACGACAGCGGGGTTAGTTTTTAGCCCTATTTAATTTACGCTCCTAACCACTCTTTGGGCCGATTAAATTAATTTGAGTCTCTCGTATAACCGCGGTGGCTGGCACGAGATTTACCGACTCTATTAACTATCGCTGATTCAAGCTTGTGTCGCTTATGTTCAATGTTTATCACTGCTGAGCTCCCTTGGGGGTGTGGTTAAACAAGATGTCTTTGGCAATGTAAGTGCCTGATATCTGCTCCTGTTCTACTTGCGGGTAGTAAAGGGCATTTTCACGGGAATGCAGATACTTGCATGTGTAAGCGTAGTAAAAATTAATAGCAAGGCCAGGACCAAATCTTTGTGTTTATGAGATATTTTAAAATCTGTCTTAGCATTTTCAGTGCCACGCTTTATGTAAGCTACATTAAC